TCCAATAGCTGCTTCAGCGGCTGCGATAGCTATAACAAAAATAGAAAAAATATTTCCTTTTAATTGGCGACTATCGAAAAAATCTGAAAATGTTACAAAATTTATATTAACCGCATTCAGTATAAGTTCAAGACACATAAGGGCTCTAACCATATTTCGGCTCGTTATCAATCCATAGATACCGATAGAAAATAAATAGGCACTCAAAACAAGTACATGTTCAACCATCATTGACCAACTCCTTATCAATTTCGATTTATTTCAATATGAACAACAATTCAACAGATTCGATTGACTAGTGACTAGAGAATATAACAAACAAGTACGGACCCAAAGAAAATATTGGTAATAAATCGAATAAATTTAGACATAAACAATCTTTCACTTTCACATATAATTGAAAGGAAATGGGTGTGAATAAAATAGAACAAAATTCAATTTGGATTGATGCTGCTAGTTCTAAAGATTTCTTACTGGCGAGCCACGACAATTGCACCTATCAAAGCAGCTAAAAGAATTATTGAAATGAGTTCAAATGGAAGAAAAAAATCTGTTGATAAATGAATTCCAATTTGTTGACTATTACTTATCAAATCTTGTTCTATAATCTGATTTGATCTTGTAGCCCAAATAATCCCGTACCATGATGTATCTGGAATAGTAGTCATTAGTGAAACAAAAATACTTGTACAAACCATCAAAGTAACTCCATCCCCAACGGTCCAAAGAGGAAAATCTTGGTAATATTCTGAACCATTCATGAACATCACAGCAAATATGATTAAAACGTTTATAGCTCCCACGTAAATAAGTAGCTGTGCTGCAGCTACAAAATGGGAGTTTGATAAGATATAGACTAAAGATATACAAACAAGAACCAGTCCCAAGGAAAAGGCAGAAAAAATGGGGTTGGTAAGGAATACGACTCCTATACTTCCTAATACAAGACCTGATCCCAGAAAGACTAAAAGAAAATCATGTATCGGTTCAGGCAAATCCATTATATGTAAAATAAGAGATAAAAAAATCGAAATCTCATGACCTTATTGATACGACCAGGAAAAAGTTTATATACTAAACTTATAATTGAATTAAATCCTAACTAAAGACTAAAGAGTGTGAATTGATATCGGTACAGTTCCAGTTACAGTTATAGCACTAATCTCACTCTTTATACATTTATACAAAAAAGCCGTTCGAAACTATACTAAACTCTACTATAAATATCTATTTGAATTTATATTCTATTTTTTTTTTTTCTGATGATATTCTATTTCTATTTATTTATTATTTATATTTACTATTATTTCTAGTTACAATTATATATATAGTTATATATTTAGAATTATATTATATATTCCTATATTTATTTCTATATATATATAGGAATATATACAGAAATATATATTAATATATTGTTTTTTATTTATATTAAATTATTATTATATTAATTATTATATTAATATTATATTAATTATATTATATTAATATTATATTAATTATATATTAATTAGTATATTAAATTATATATTCAATTTTATTAAATTATATATTCCATTTTAAATTATTATTATATTAAAATTATTATTATATTAATTATTATATTAAATTAATTATTAAATATATAAACTATATAATAGAAACTATATATATTAAAATAATTTTTTTATATATTAAAATAATTTTTTTAAATCATTTTTTTAATTTTTATTTTTTTTATTAAATTATTTTTTTATTAATAATTTTTTATATTTAATATTAAATATAAAATAATTAAATATAAAATATTAAAATAATAAAAATAAATGATAAATCGAATTTTTTTTTTTTTTTTTTTGAATTGAAAATTCAATTTAAAATTTATTTTTTATTTTATTTGAATTGTTCGAATTGTATAATCGTCAATGACTGACATTGGTAAGCGGCCCAAAGCAATTTGATTATAATTCAATTCGTGACGATCATAAGTCGAAAGTTCATATTCTTCAGTCATTGATAAACAATTTGTTGGACAATACTCAACGCAGTTACCACAAAATATACAGATCCCGAAATCAATACTGTAATTAAGCAATTGTTTCTTTCGAATATCAGTTTCCAGTTTCCAATCAACAACAGGCAGATCTATAGGACATACACGAACACATACTTCACAAGCAATGCATTTATCAAATTCAAAATGGATTCGACCGCGGAAACGTTCCGATGTGATTAATTTTTCATAAGGATATTGAATAGTTACGGGTAAACGATTTGCGTGGGATAAGGTAATCATGAAACTTTGACCAATGTACCTTGCAGCTCGTACTGTTTGTTGACCATAATTCATGAACCTAGTTACCATAAGGAACATATCGTGAATATCTATGAATATTTTTGTTTTGTTTCTTTCTCTTGTTTGAGACAAGTTTTGAATATAGAATATCAATCTTTTACAGTGAAAGCAGTTGAGACGAAGTTGTTAATAATAGATTACCGAGAGAAATAGGTAAAAGAAATTTCCATCCAAGATTTAATAATTGGTCCATTCTTAGCCTAGGCAAAGTCCATCTTGTTGTGATAGAAATGAACAAGAACAAATAAGTTTTAGCTAATGTAATAAAGATAGCAATTGTAGTTCCAAAAACCCCACATGTTTTATTTATTTCAAAAAGTTCAGAAACGAATATGTACGGAATAGAGATATTCCAACCGCCCAAGTAAAGAACTGTTACAAATAATGAAGAAGCTAATAGGTTTAAATAGGAAGCAACGTAAAATAAACCAAATTTGATCCCCGAATATTCGGTTTGATAACCTGCTACTAATTCTTCTTCTGCTTCTGGTAAATCAAAAGGTAATCTTTCACATTCCGCTAGGGAAGAAATTAGAAAAACGATAAAACCTATAGGTTGACGCCACAAATTCCATCCCCAAAAACCATATTTTGATTGCGCCTCAACTATATCAACTGTACTTGAACTGTTAGATAATCTTAGTCGATGATAACATTACTGTTTCCATCGCTATTACAAAACCGTACATGAGATTTTCACCTCATACGGCTCCTCGAAGGTCAAAAATATAAGGACCGGGCCTCTTATTTATCTTGATATATACTTATGATAAATAGAAAATCTATCGGATCGTCCTGAATTAGACCAATTGAATTCTGTCTGTTATATTTATAATAATAAATACAAAAGGTACTTCTGAATTGATCTCATCCCTTAAGAATTCAAATTTGTTGAGTAATAACTTAATTCTTCAATAAAATACTCCTTTCGAGTTATCAATAACCTATCATTTTCCATTACGAAAAAGAATTAGACATTAGTTTATGAATTAGGGCAGGAATTCTGTATCCATGGATATGGATATAAGAAAAAAAAAAAAGGGGGATTCCTCTTTTTTTATTTTTTCTTTTTTAATTGTATTTTATAAGTATTCAAATTTATTCTTTTTTTCTTTCTATTTTTTCGTTCCGATTCTTCTTTTTTTATGCGCAAAAGGGAACTTCAACAAAATTAAAGGATTATTTCGTTCCAGATAGTCATTTATTTAATCAGTGGATAGGAGCATACTCTGGATCGGAATTGTGGGGAGTACTGCTTGATTATTTCTACCAACTTAAAGCCCCAATTAGTATTCTTTTTTTGCAGAAATGTTCTTTTGAAAAATTTACATAATCTTCATTACTAATCCTTTGCGTATCTTGGTGTTTCTAACCATCCCACTCATTTTTTATCAATCCCCTATATTTATGTTATGGTATACATGTATGGTAATTCATATAAATGGTAGTAAAAACTCAATTCAATAAGGTTGATCTTTTGAGCCCGCTTCAAGACAGGATGACTAATCAACCAATCTTGGGGTAAACGCCGCTTATAATTTTTTTTTCGACTTAATTCTTATACATAGAAAATGAGACTCAATATTTTTACTGCAAATTCAAATCATATACTATATATTAAATATGAAAATTCAAATCATACTATATACGTATATTACATAGTATATTTTATATATGCTAAAATTATTATATATACTAAATATACTTAATATACTAATTAATATTATATTAGAATTCTATATAATATAGAATTCTTTGAATTTTATTTATTTTCATATTATTTTAATATTTTGAATATATATATATATTATATATTATATACATTATATATATTATATATATTATATATATTATATATTATACACTTTATGTAATTTCGAAATTCAAATTAATATACATATACAAATTAAATATAAGCTGTTTTTTTTTTTCACTCATATAACTATCTGATTTAGTTCATCAATCCGAATTCCGAATAATAGAAAATAATGAAAATGAAATGAGGATATCTATTCAATTTATTCTACCCCTTCCCTAGAAAGAATAAAGCAAGGAAGATGGAAAAGTTTCTCTTTCAACGAATCGCACGTAGAGATATTGATAACACACATAGAGTTAATGGTATTTCATAACTAATCGATTGAGCAGTAGCCCGTAAACCACCCAAAAAGGAATATTTATTATTTGACCCATATCCTGACATAAGAAGTCCAATGGGAGCAATACTCGAAATAGCAATCCATAAAAAAACACCGATATTGAGATCGGCTAAAACAAAGTTATAGCCAAAAGGAATTACTGAATAACTTACTAGAATTGATATGACTGATATGGATGGTCCGATACTGAATAAACGCGTATCCCCTCTAGATGGAAGAAGATTCTCTTTGAAAAGTAGTTTTGTTCCATCTGCTAGAGCTTGAAGAACTCCCAAAGGACCGGCATATTCGGGTCCAATACGCTGTTGTATACCTGCGGATATTTCTCTTTCTAACCATACAATCACTAGTACACCTATTGTGATTCCCAATACAAGAGTCAAACTGGGGACAAGTGCCCATATAATTCCGTAAACCTCTTTTAACGAGTCCAATCCGGAAAAGGAATTTATATCTTGTACTTCTGTTATATCAACCATCATTTCAACGATCAACTTCTCCCATAATGATATCTATGCTACCTAGTATTGTCATAATATCAGCCAATTTCATTCTTTTAACTAACTGAGGAAGAATTTGCAAATTTATAAAACCCGGTGGACGAATTTTCCATCTCCAAGGAAAACCATTATGATCCCCTATTAGAAAAATTCCTAATTCTCCCTTTGGGGCTTCAACTCTCACATAAAGTTCTTGTTTCGGCAATTCAAAAGTCGGAGACGGTTTTTTACTAATGAATCTATATTCAAAATCATTCCATTCTGGATCCTTTTCTCTATCAAAACAGCGGATTTCTAAATTTTCATATGGTCCCCCCGGAATTCCTTCCAGAGCCTGTTGAATAATTTTGATGGATTCCATCATTTCACCAATTCGGACTAAATAACGAGCTAATGAATCTCCTTCTTTTTGCCATTGAACTTCCCAATCAAATTCCTCGTAACACTCATAATGATCAACTTTCCGCAGATCCCATTGTATTCCGGAAGCCCGAAGCATTGGTCCTGATAAACCCCAATTTATTACTTCCTCTCCACCAACAATGCCTACTCCCTCAACCCGTTCTAAAAAAATAGGATTTCGCGTAATAAGTTTTTCATATTCAACAACCCCCGTTAAAAAATAATTGCAGAAATCCAAACATTTATCTATCCAGCCGTGAGGTAGATCAGCCGCTACTCCTCCGATACGAAAAAAATTATGCATCATTCTCATACCCGTGGCAGCTTCGAATAGATCATATATTAATTCTCTTTCTCTGAAAATATAGAAGAAGGGAGTTTGTGCACCAATATCGGCCATAAAAGGTCCCAGCCATAGTAGGTGAGAAGCTATACGACTCAACTCTAACATAATTACTCGGATATAGCTGGCCCTTTTAGGCACTTGAATATTTCCTAACTGTTCCGGTCCATTTACAGTTATTGCCTCTGTGAACATAGTAGCTAAATAATCCCAACGTGTTACATAAGGCAGATATTGTATAATTGTTCGATTTTCCGCAATTTTTTCCATTCCCCTATGCAAATAACCTAATATTGGTTCACAATCAATAACATCCTCACCATCTAGAGTAACAATGAGTCGAAGAACACCGTGCATTGATGGGTGGTGAGGACCCATATTGACTATCATGCAGTCTTTTTTTGTAGCTGGGGCATTCATAGATTTTTCCTCAATGCATTCTTCCATGAATTGCTTAAAAAAAAGTTCATCAAAATTCAAGGTCTAATAAATCGAATAATTCAAAAATGACTCTTCAAATTAACGAGTTTGTGACTCCCGAATATCCAACTGATTAATTAATTTTTTATAACGTATTACATTTTTCTTTGACAAATAAGACAGTAGGCGTTGTCGTTTTCCCAGAATTTTACGTAAACCCCTTTGAGATAAATAGTCTTTTCCATGTAATTCCAAATGTGAAGTAAGTCTTCGTATCTTATTGGTGAAATTGAATACTTGAAATTCAACCGATCCTGGGTTTTCTTCGTTTTTTTTTTGTGAAATAACCGGTATAAATGAATTTTTTACCATAAAATGAAAGCTTCCTTCTCCCCCTATTTTATTTTTTTTTTTTTTTTTGCTATTTTGTTTTTTTATAGAAATTTTTATTGATCAGTAATAATAATGATACTCATTGATCAGTAATAAGTAATAATAATGAGACTCATTTTTCATTTGGTCTATACAAAAATCTTAATTTACTTAAGAATTCCTGATTTTTTTTTTCAAATCAAATTATTATTATAATTAATCTTCAAATAGGTATAAAAAAAAATACTATATTTATGCATTAACAAAAGAAAAATTAAAGAAAAATTGTATACTTTAAATAAAAAAAAAATTTGTTGATTCATTTCTAAATCTAATGGATACATCATTGAATTAGTATCGTGTCTCAGAATAAAAGGTAAGGCAATGCATGTGTGCATCTATTTGTCTTCGCATACCAAATATGTTATGAGAAATAGAATAAATCAAAATAAAAAAAATATAGATTAACGAATTTTCAATCGCGGATACATTTGTATCCTTACCATACTGAAATGGCTGCCATTATTGGTATCAAACCAATAGCGATTCATACAAGCTAAATCTTCTAGTCGATAATTTGGCCAAAGAAAAAATTGGAAATTAATTAGTTTTTTTTTTTCTCTATTAAGATCTTTACTTTTATCCAAAACTTGACAGCAATTATTCACTTTATTCTCGTTGTCAAATGTCGTATTTCTATGTACATTATTTATATTCCTAGGTTTGAAACAAATTAGAATTCTCAATTCTCTACGATGTCTAGTGGATAAGATAGTTTCAGGAACAAGCAAATCATAATAGTTTTTTTCTTGATTTTCAGTCATCTTTTGATCTCTTGTAATGGATTCATCCAAATTTCTCCTATCAACATATCTTTTTTCTCGGTACCTTTGATTAATTTGGTGCTTACTCTTATGAATCAATGAAAGGCCTATGGTTTGATACATAAGAAATTGTTCATGATTTTTTCTAGACAGACGAACTGGTTCGATAATCAATATTCCTTTTTTCACCAATTCTTTATTTTTCTGCAACCCCGTACTCGTAAGAGTTAAATCCTTCTGATTCTGAATTAGCATAATATCTAAACTTAGTTCTCCTCTTTGAGTAGAGGCTATAGCAATTTCTTTTAGATTTACCAGTCTAAGCAGGAGACAGTATACTTTGATATTATTCATTATTCTTTGATTTAAGCAATTATGCCAGTTCAATTGAAAAAGCAAATACCTTCTTAGGAAGAAATTCAGTTCTGCTTCTATATTGTTCTTGTGTTTCTTTTTGTTTATACTCCCCTTTTTCATGCTTGATCTTGCATTATCTTCTTCAACACCCTTTTCGGGGTTTGAGAGAGATGATTCAAGATCGACTTGACTTGCGTATTCTGTTTCTCCTTGATTTCGAGTCCCTAATTCTAATTCCAATTCAAAAGCTTTTTTTTTTTTCGATGGTTTCAAAGTATCTATTTTTTTCTTTCCAGTGATGTTTTTATTTTCACTAACATCTTTATTTACATTAAAATTGAAAAAAAGTAATTCGATTGGTATGATCCACGGTTTACTCGTATACGCATTATAAAATATCACAAATTTAGAGAAGAACCAAGATTCCAGATTATATATGGAACGATTTTGTATTTCTACATTCATTCCCATCCAATCAAAAAAAAGCCTTTTTTGATTGGATCGATTGATATCTTGATGAATCGGAAAATTATAAATGATATCGATCCAGGCCTCCAAATCCACTTTATTTCTAAGACAAAAATGAAGAATTCTCCAATCAAAAAACTTTCTATCCAGATATGTTTCCATATCTATAATATCATTTTCTCCTATATAATTCTTGATAGGGATATCTTCCTTCATATCAAATAATTTTTTTTTACGTCTGTTGAAATTATAGGAAATCGTTTGGTTATTATTTGATATGAATGGTGATCTATATCCATAAATATATGAGTTTTTCTTATCTGTATCCGCATAATTAATGGATTTATATGATAAAAGATCATATCCATATTGTTTTTTAATTTTTTTTTTTTGATTTGTTAATGAATCTATTTTTTGTTTTGTGTAAAGAATTAATCGGTTTTTTTTATATGACTCGCATTTGATTAATTTTTTATTTTGAACCACACGGCCTTCGTTGATTCTATTTCGCCATTTTTTTGGTACTAATCTAGACCATCTATTATGAGATAAATTGTATTGATAATGACCCTTTAACCAATTTGTCCATTGATTCATTACAGAATTGTGAGGTTTTTTATGTCTTAATTTGGAATGAAATATTCCTTGTACTTTAAAAAAAGAATCCTTTATTTCATTCTTAAGAAAAAGAGATGTTCCATGATATTCAAAAAGAGATTGTAACTTATACTTATATAAGTTAATAACTTGGGTTTGTGATAATTTGTAAAATACATATGCTTGTGACAAAGAGGATATATCACAAAAATTCTGCGAATTCCTATTACTAATATTATAAATTGACTTTTTTATAGTTGAAAAAATTTTACTTTGATTTTTTTTATCAATTCTTTCTTCATTTGTTTCAGTATTGTAAATGTATTTTTTAATCATTTTTTTTTTTAATTCAAGAAAGAGTTTTCCATTGATCCTAGGAATATTAATGATACATAGAAAGATATTTATGTATACCCTTTCAATGAAAAATTGAAAAAAAAAATGTGATTTACGGGTTAATCGGACATTTCTTCTTTGTAATATCTGCCAAAGATTTTTTTGTAATTCTAATCTTTTAGCACCAAAAGTTGTTTTGTTAAAACTAATATCTATTTCTGGAGTTATAAACCCCTTTTTCTTGTCTTTTGTAATTTTTTCTATTTCCTTTAGGACTGTCTTTGTTCTATCATTCAGATCTTTTATTTTTTTTTCGGTCAATGAGCAATTTGTCCAATTAATAGATTGAATTGGAATGGACGATTCATAAATCATTTGATTACTGTTACTGATTGATGAATCTTTTTTAGTTTCATTCAATTCATATATTTCTCTCAATCCAAATATAAATAAAAGATTTGAGACTTTTTTGATTTTTTCTTTTAAAAATAGAAGACTTTTGAGAATACTTTTGATGATCCATTTTGCTGTTTCTTTTGAGACATTTAGAAACAATTTTATTCTTTCGGTTAAAACTTTTAGAACTCGAAAAAGAATCTTTTTCCAATTTTTTATTTTTTTTTTTAGTTCTTTAAAAATGGGATCAAAAAATGAAAGTCGATTTCGGGGAGAAGAAGCAAAGGGCAATTCGACTTCCATTCCCCAAACTGTTAAAAAGCAAAAATCCATTTTTTTCGCTTTTTTTTTTTGAGCTTTTTCCTTTTGAAGAGATCGTAGCTTAGATTTGTGCCAAGGTTTCAGACGAAAAGGAAATAAGATCTTTATCTGAATACCATCTGTTAGCCAGTTTTTCGGAAATTCAGTTTCGGACAATTGAACACCATTATAGGTGCATTTAATATACATTTCTTTATTCCAATCGTTTAAATCCTCTGACCATTCTGGAATTTGAAATAATAGCATACGAACGATATTTTTAGTTATTATCAATGAGGGTAATATAATATATTTTCTAAGAATCGATTGGGTTACTAATAAAAAACCTCTTATTACTTGAGCAAATATAATGCTATCCCAGGCTTCCGCTATTTCTATACGCTTTTTTTCCTCTTTTTCATCTTCTTTTCTTTTGTCCTCCTCTTTTATCTCGCTTTCTTTTTTTATCTCACTTTCTTTTGTCTTTTCCTCCCTATAATCCGAAATTTTAAATTTGGTCTTTTTCCATATCCAATTTTTGAAAATAAAAAATATTTTCAGTTTCGCGAAAATATCAAAAGAAAAGAAAGAAGGTTTGCCAATTTTGTTCAAAAAAAGAGGGGAATGCACGCTTGTTTGAAAGAGTTTCCAAGTAACCGTTTTACGTCTTTGAGCGCGTATAGATCCTTTGATTATGTCTCGCCGAAAATCTGGTTGTTGTGAATAACGTATTAAAGCCAATTCATCTTTTTGATCAGGAATATCAGTATCTTTGGTATCAGTATAAGTATCCCCATTCTTTGAGTTATCAGTAAAAATCACTACACGTTTGGCTTTTCTTGAACGAATCTCATGATCCCCCGCTTCCTTTTCGACGTCCATTTGTTCCAACTCGTCAATTAATTTGTATGACCATCGAGGAACTTTTTTACTGATTTCTTTTAATCCAATCCATTTTTTTCTATTTCCAATTGTTTTATCATTCGGATCAGTTATAATTGCCTCGAATAAGAATCTTATTATTTTTTTTTTTTCTTTTGAATCAATTTTTATTTGTTCATGCTCATGTTCTGGAAATAAAAAAAATCCTTTAAAATTGAAATTGGATTTTACAGAAAATTTACTGATTAAGTTCAAAAAATCAAAAATTTTGTTTGATAATGATTTTCTATCAAATGGATCTATTTTCTGTTCAAATTCTGGATAAGGATAATTAGTATTAATATTAAGAATAAGAAGGATACCATGAATCTTATTTATCCAAATGTCATTTTTTTTGTAAGTTTCATTTTGATTTTGGATTGAGAGTGAAAAATCTTTTTTGATTCGTCCACGATAGGGTCCGTTGAAGAAGGGATCATATATTTTAGGTAAGTATTTTTTTTTAGTCTCATCATTACACAATCTAATCCTTTTCTCGAGTACATCCAAAACAATAAATTCCTTATCTAGAGCTTCGGCCCTATTTATAAATTTATTGCTTAGGTCGTTTCTTTTTTGATCATTAGTAGAACTCCAATGATTATATAATTCATCATAGGAAAGTTTTTCTGTTGTGAAAAGAGACATTTTTCTTTGCATCATTTCAATAAAAGTTGACAAACTGGGTGGATACGTAAATGATATTCTTTCTTTTCCATCACTTTGACATATATGAAAAAAAAATTGTGACATTTCATTTCTTACGGCATTTTGAAATCGATCATTTTTTATATATCGCAATGGACGATTCCACCGTTTATAATCGAAAAGAATGGTTACAAGAGGTTTTTCAAATCGCAAGATATTTTTCTCCTCGCTTTCATCGATTTTGTACGAATCCTCGCTTTCTCCCAAAAAAATAGAAAGATCTTTTTCTGCGGCTCTCTTTTGTTCTTGTTTCCTTACCTTCGTTTCGGAAGTTTTTTCTACATCTATATATTTTTTTTTAATTTCACCCCCTTTTTTTTTTTGAATTTTTGAAAATTTCTTAGTAAAAATAGGTGACGGTGTTCTACCTAAATAGTATAAACAAGTAATAAATAAAAAAAAAAGAAAGATTCGATACATAAAATTTTTCAATTCTGATCTAATAAGTACATTCGATTTATTAGATTTAATAGAATTTTTTTCTTCTATCCAGACTAATACCAATCCAACCCATTTCATGAATAAAATGTGACCAATTAACCAACCAGCAAAACTACTTGTTAGAAATAAAATTTTGTTGTTGCATCGAAACATATAAATGTTGACTAATCTGACTAACATTGAACTTGGTAAAATGAAAAGGTTCAATAACTGAAAAATAAGATTATTTAGGAATATCCTTTGAATGCTAAAATTACGCATTGCATTTTTATTAGTGGATCCATAATTGAAAAAGTATTTGTGATTTTTGCAGAAGAAATGAAATAAAAGATACGGTAGAGCTATGACAGTTATTGTATGAGGTCTGCCCAATGCTAGATGCAAAGGCGCATAATAGATCGATATGAACATCATGAGCTGTCCCGTAATAAAACCAGTTGTTGCTGATACTTTCTTCTCGGTTCGTTCTTCCATAACCCGAGCTCGGAGAAGGAAGAGATAAGAGGGCCCTACGGAGAATGTGGCCAGAAATCCATAATAGAGTCCGACCACAACGACCGAATTAATTATCTTCATGCATAAGGATACTAGATTATCTAGTATAAAAGATTTCAAAATCAT